AATCTAATCAATAAACCTAAAATTGAATAGATTCATCCTGGGTCGATGCCCGAGCGGTTAATGGGGACGGACTGTAAATTCGTTGACAATATGTCTACGCTGGTTCAAATCCAGCTCGGCCCAAAAAATATCTCACCTACTATAAGATGAAGATATTTGTCCTCCCCAAACGGCTGATACGCGTAATAAAAGAGTCCAATTTTCTGTTTTTCTTTTGTTTTCTTGCTCTATTTAATTAAATTTTTTTGTTCCGGGATTTTTAAATTTTGATCTAGACAATGATCTAGATTCATACTTACTTACTATACTATGTGAGTGATAATTTGAAAAAAAGAAAACCTGTTTTCTTTAGTTTTAGTGAAAGATTTTTTTACATAATTTTTTTTTAAGAAAACTAGTAATTCGTGTTGTTCGCACTCAAGTACATATTCTTGCAGAGATCAATATATCACTTATAACTCCCTTCTCTGTTACAACAAAAAAATTCGAACTAAAAATGTTTTGAATCAAATGATAAAAAAAGAAAAAAATATTGTATACCTTAGTTCCTTGGGATTGTAGTTCAATTGGTTAGAGCACCGCCCTGTCAAGGCGGAAGCTGCGGGTTCGAGCCCCGTCAGTCCCGACGGATCCAAAAAGAAAGATCAAAGAAGGATCCTATCCTTTTTTTGAGACTCCTTGTAATGAAGAATATTTTTTTCTTTTTTTTTTTTTCTAAAAAAAAAATAATAATTAAGTTTAGACTTGAATTTGAGTTCTATAAAAAAAAGCAAACATCTAAAAAAAATAATAATGAATTTGATACACTATTAGATTCTATTTTTTGTACCAGGACTCGCCTTTTTTTATTCTAAAAAAAAAGAAAGGTATTTTAGAACTTAACCTCTTTTTTGTCCGCTTTTCCTCTATTTTTTTTTTGTAACCAGTGTAAAAGAAAAAGAAAGGTGGTCAGATGAGACTTCGTTAGATGGAAAGAAAACTGTCATTTATGGTCAAAAATGGATTAGATCACGAATTTTATAATATATTTTGTTATTCAGTATGGATAAAAGATTCGCCTATGTTATACTATTCAATTTGCGACGGCGAATTAATATGATAGTTTAGATATTGTTATTCATGATATTAATCCGATTCAATATCATCAAAATGGAATTCATTCCATTGAATTTACAGGTGACATTTTTATCATCTCTATGGGATCAAATCCCGAGTTATTGCGAACTAAAAAACGAGGAAATTATGGAAGTCAATATTCTTGCATTTATTGCTACTGCGCTCTTCATTCTAGTTCCTACTGCTTTTCTACTTATCATTTATGTAAAAACGGTCAGCCAAAATAATTAGTTTGACTTAAACTTGACTTCTTCGTTACTTTATCAACGATTGGAAAATGGAAAAAAGGTATTCCAATTTCGTTTGTTAACTGAAAAATGAGCAGGCTAGAATCATAAGTATTTGATTAGATTTGATAATAGTATGGTAGAAAGAAATATATATTTCTTTCTACCATAATATTTATTAGTATTAGATTAGTCGTTTTTTTGTCGTGTATAAAGTTGTAATATACTAAAGATACAGACTTAATTAAAGATTGACTAATCTCTAATACGTATCCCCAGCTATGTTATGTAGATATTGATCTACATTCTATTGTTTTGCTCGATCTATTGGATCGATTTGGATTTATTTTGATCAATCCAAAAAAATAGGAGTATCCACCGAAAGAATCAAAGGTATGTATCAATATCAATTTAATAATTTTTTTTAGCATTCTCAACCCAAGAAATCCATTATTAATTAATTGACTGGTTGATATATGATCAAACCTATTCTATCGTATGGAAATTTCATCGAATTTCGAAAATAAAGTATCGTACATTATTTAAATTTAACCCAGGATATGAAAAGGGTCGATAAAGCAGAAATCCATTTTATAAAACGATAAAACAAGCGCTAAGTATCCAATATGCAACTCGTCAGAACCAAGATCTTATTATGTGTATATTTTTGTTGAACAACAACTATGCCTATGTTCTTTCCTCTACAAAGTATGTATCTGATTAAAATTCTCCTAATAAAATAAGAGAACGGCTTTATCTTGGCTTTTTTTTTAGGAGAAAACATAAGGAAAAGGTCTGTTGTTCCCTGTCCTCCCTAAAAAAATTTGGATCAGAACCTGTTCGTCGAAATTGAGTAAAAATGCATTAATTTCTTTTCAAAAAATAAGCATAACATGGGAATTTTTGAAATATCTGTTTGATTGACATTAGTATCTTTTAAATTTTAAAAAACTTTACGGAGTGATCTATAAAACAATTGATATAGTTTGATTCCTCAACAAAAAACTCAATTAGTTAAAATTAGCTAAGGTAAGTCGTTTTTCTAGAGTCCACTTCTCCCCCATACTACAAGTGAAAGAGAAAATGTAAAGACTACCATTAAAGCAGCCCAAGCGAGACTTACAATATCCATGTGAATTATGTCCCCTATTTCTATGAATATGAAGGAATTTTTGCATTATTGTTTACTAATAATAGTGAAATCAATGGTACAGAGTCAAAAAATTTTTCTTGCATTTTAGATACAAAGATTTACCGTCCACTAGATGCTTAGAATCAAGTACGTATCAAGAGACTCTAAGGGATTAGGATATTTCCTTTTTTTTTTAGAATCAGGCGACACCCGGATTTGAACTGGGGAATAAAGGATTTGCAGTCCTCCGCCTTACCACTCGGCCATGCCGCCAAAAATATATATGCAAATTTTTTATTTTGGGGTTGAATTATTGAACTTTGTTTATTGTACTTGCGTTTTTAATCCTTTAATCCCATTTCCTTAATTCCCTTCCTAACTAACAAAAAGCCTTTACTTTTTTAAAATTGGATCCATACAAAAAAATATAGACTTTCAGTCACAAAAGTAAAAACTCATAAGAAATTGGACCCATTAACTTTTTTGGAATTCATGAACGAGTCTTAGATTTTGACTTCAAATCATGTTTCCCCAATGACATAAGAAAATTCAAATGATAAAAAATCATTATTTTTGCGTCTTTTCAAAAAAATAAAATATTTATTTCGATTATAACAACAATTATACATATATGTAAACCCCGGAACCATAACAGAAATTACACAGACAATTGCGTATCTTATATACGAAATATTGATTAGATATCGGGGGACGCATTTATTACTAACTCTAACCCGCTTTGCTTTACAATACAAGCGTATATTACGAATAGTACTAAAATAGATCTTTTCTCCGCAAAATAGAAAAATTTCTGTATTCCTCCGTTCATACGTATTTCATACATGATATATATATATATATGGAATTTTTGTGTAAAATTTTATGTGATTTAGTAAACAGAATATAGATTCCATCCGAGCTAGATCGATCGATATGATTCAATAAAGAATGATCCAAAACAGGGATTTTTAAACAAATGAGGAATTGGGTTCAAATGTTACGAGAGGGAAATAAGCTGATGTCTACAATACCTGGGTTTAATCAGATACAATTTGAAGGATTTTGTCGGTTCATGGATCAGGGCTTACCGGAAGAGCTTAATAAGTTTCCAAAAATTGAGGATACAGATCAAGGAATTGAATTTCAATTATTTGTGGAGACATATCAATTGGTAGAACCCGTGATAAAAGAAAAGGCTGCTGTGTATAAATCACTTACATATTCTTCCGAGTTATTTGTATCCGCAGGATTAATTTGGAAAACCAGCAGGGATATGCAAGAACAAACAATTTTTATTGGAAGCATTCCTCTCATGAATTCCCTGGGAACTTTTATAGTAAATGGAATATACAGAATTGTGATCAATCAAATATTGCAAAGCCCCGGTATTTATTACCGGGCAGAATTGGACCATAACGGAATTTCGGTCTATACCGGCACCATAATATCAGATTGGGGAGGAAGATCAGAATTAGAGATTGATAGAAAAGCAAGGCTATGGGCTCGTGTGAGTAGGAAGCAGAAAATATCTATTCTAGTTCTATCATCAGCTATGGGTTCGAATCTAAAAGAAATTCTGGATAATGTTTGCTACCCGGAAATTTTTTTGTCTTTCTTGAATGATAAAGAGAAAAAAATTTTTGGGTCAAAGGAAAATGCCATTTTGGAGTTTTATCAACAATTTGCTTGTGTAGGAGGAGACCCGGTATTTTCGGAATCTTTATGTAAAGAATTACAAAAAAAATTTTTTCAACAAAAATGCGAATTAGGAAGGATTGGTCGACGAAATATGAATCGTCGACTTAATCTTGATATACACCAAAACAATACGTTTTTGTTACCGCGTGATATATTGGCAGCCACAGATCATTTGATTGGAATGAAATTTGGAATGGGTACACTTGATGATATGAATCATTTGAAAAATAAACGTATTCGCTCTGTATCAGATCTCTTACAAGATCAATGCGGATTGGCTCTGGTTCGTTTAGAAAATGTGGTTCGAGGAACTATATGTGGAGCAATTCGGCATAAATTAATACCTATTCCTCAGAATTTGGTAATTTCAACTCCATTAACAACGACTTATGAATCTTTTTTTGGTTTACACCCATTATCCCAAGTTTTGGATCGAACTAATCCATTGACACAAATAGTTCATGGTCGAAAATTGAGTTTTTTGGGCCCTGGAGGAGTGACAGGGCGTACGGCTAGTTTTCGGATACGAGATATCCATCCTAGTCACTACGGGCGTATTTGCCCAATTGACACGTCTGAAGGAATTAATGTTGGACTTATTGGATCCTTAGCAATTCATGCAAGAATCGGTCTTTTGGGGTCTCTAGAAAGCCCTTTTTATAAAATTTCTGAGAGATCAACAAGGGTACAGGTGCTTTTTTTATCCCCAAGTAGGGATGAATACTATAAGGTATCCACAGAAAATTTTTTGGCACTAAATCAAGGTATTCAGGAAGAACAGGTTGTTCCGGCTCGATACCGTCAAGAATTCCTGACTATTGCGTGGG